CCCAAAATCTCCTACACGATTAGTTACAAACGCTTTCTGACACGCATTCGATGCAATAGGTCGTGTGAACCAAAAACCTATTAATAGATAAGAACACATTCCAACCAATTCCCAAAAAATATAAATTTGTATCAAATTAGAACTAGTAACTAATCCCAACATTGAAGTATTGAAAAAACTCATATAAGCAAAAAATCTCAAATAGCCTTGATCATGAGACATATAATTATCACTATAAATAAGAACCATAATTCCAACTGTAGTAATTAATAGTAACAAAATAGAAGTCAATGGGTCAATCAAGTGTCCGAATTCTAAAGAAAAATCATTAGTGATGGTCCACGACCATATATATTGATAAATAGAATTACTATTTATTTGCTGAATAAACAAATCGGTTGAAAAAATAAGCACTATACTTAACAATAAAATACTCGGAACCGCCCACCGACGACGAAGTTTTTTTGTTGCCGCCGAGAAAAGTAGAAGTCCCACTCCTATTAACATAGGAACTGCAAGTGTAACGAAGGGTATGATCCACGAATATTGATATATATGTGCCATAACTTAATTAATGATTAATTCTTTCTTGGTTCTGATTCATCGGCTCTTATCTCTTGTTATTTTAAAATTTTATTGAACGGACTTGCCAAAAAAAAAGAATAATTAATAATAATGATATTCAAAACTTAAATAGAAATTTTTCTTCATAATTATTCTGAATTTTTTTCAAAATACTTTACATATTCAAATTAAGAAGTTAGAATTGGTCAAATAATATACGACGATACTAATGAAACAAGACACTAATAAAAGAAAATTTACTCTAAAATTCGATTATTGCTGTGGATTGCAAAAATTTATATCCAGAGAATTTATATACAAAGGATAAGGAATTATATTAAAAGTAGTACTTAATTTTAATTTTATAAAAATGATAAAAAAAAATTCTTTTTACAAAATTCTTCAACATTCAATAAAAAAGTAATAAAAAAGAATTCTTTTTTATTACTTTTTTCAAGTCAGAATTATTAATGATTGTATTTTATTTTGACCCAGATTTAATGCTTTCTCTTTTGTTTATAACAAATCCTATGTATGATATTGGGCGCTTTACGTTTACATAAGATAAAAGGAAAAAAATAATTAATAAAAAGGAAAAAGAGAATTAATAAAATATCTTTTACAGGAAATGGTTTTTAGAAAATCATATATTTTTTAAAAATTGATTAATAATTTTGAATTTTCAAATTCAACTTCAATAAATTCAATTTCAATTAGGGAGACCCTTTCTTCGAGCTTAACCAATTCCTAGAAAAAAAAAAAGAAAAAAAAACATTTTCATGGGGATAAAAAACTAAAGTTTTTGATGTATTTTATTCTATATATATTCTATATATAAATTATTCTATATATAAATACAGTATGACGAAAAAAAGAAGAAATCTAACTACGAACTAATAAAAAGCAATGGTTAGGCTTTGTAGGAAGCAAATAGAATTTAACGACTAAATAACTAGATAATAAAGAACAATTTTTTTTTAACACTATACAACAATATATGTCTTTCACATCCACTTCTAACAATAAAATAAATAATCTCTTTAATGTTGAATGGCAGTTCCAAAAAAACGTACTTCTATTTCAAAAAAGCGTATTCGAAAAAATATTTGGAAAAGAAGGGGATATTGGACCGCGTTGAAAGCTTTTTCGTTAGCAAAATCTCTTTCTACAGGTAATTCAAAAAGTTTTTTTGTGCAACAAATAAAAAATCAAACATCGGAATAATCTAACTCGGCTTGACATCGGAAAAGATTGAATTTTATTTAGCATTTAAATTTGATTTAGCATTTAAAATAAAAAATATATACGAATATATACATAACGAATATATACATCGATATAATATTCTATACAATATTCTATACAATATATACAGAATATGATATACATATACTTTGAATATAAAATAAATAAATATATAACTATAAAGAATATAAAATAAATAGAATAAATATAAATTTAATTATATAATTTCTATATAATTTCCAGCCTTTATTGAGATAATCAATACAAAATTGAACCTTTTCCCCCCTTATCCTATGGATATGTGGAATCTAATTTGGATATTGAATTCTAAAAAGGGGTACTTTTTGTTTTTGTTTGCAAAAAAAAAGAAGACACAAAGTTCGTCTTTTTGATTTTTAGCAAATTTTCTCATTTCCGAGATGGGGATTCTTATTTTCCCCATCCAGCCCTTTGTCACAATAATACGAAATATTAATAAGTTTTTAATAAGTTTTTGACTAGATGAATAAAAAAGAGCCGATCTAAAATCATTAGTAAAAAAAAACTAATCGTTAAAAACAAAAATTATTAATTTTTAAGTCACCCTCCTTAAAAATATTATTTTAAATAACTAATAAGCTCCCCTTTCTATCCAATTAATAAAATTTGCATATTGCATATTTAGTTTAGATAGATATGTATATAAGAGGTTATTTTTGAATGGTTTTTTTTACACTATATATTTGGACTGGAAGATGGATCTCAAGATATATATTAAAAATTAGACAATATTAAAAAAAAATCACGAAATTTTTTTGTTATATGATATGCCCAACTCAATACCTAATTAAATTGTTAAATTAAATCTTAACACAAATTCTTTAAGCCCTGAAATACTAAGGATTATTAAATAAAATAGTTTCATAAATCTAAAATTGTAATCCATAAAAAAAAATTCTATTTTTTTTTAGCCCTAGTCATAGACTGCAATAAGAATTATATTATTTACAAGGGTTTCGTTGTATAAGAGTATAAGAGTCGAAACTACAAAAAAACAACATTGTTAAGTTAATCAAAATTGACACATTAAATAATAATAAAGATTATTATGAAAATACCCAAAGCATCAATTATTTCAATTAATTAAATTAATTGAAATAATTGATGCTTTGATTCATTAATTTTTATGTTTTCGAAATAAAAAATAAAAAAAAAAATATTGGAGCTACGCTACTAAAATTAAAGCTCGACGATTGAATCAAAATTGGTTATTATGATTTTGAGCAAGCCGCTATGGTGAAATCGGTAGACACGCTGCTCTTAGGAAGCAGTGCTAGAGCATCTCGGTTCGAGTCCGAGTGGCGGCATAATATAATGTCTTATCTTTTCATTTCCTTTTCAAGAGGATACAATACGCCCTATAATGATAATGAATTCAATTCATGATTTCAATTATGTATAATGTATAATTAAAGAATCCTACCCTTTTGTTAATTTGTTAAGGATTTTTATGATATTTTTGACTTTAGAACACATATTAACTCATATTTCTTTTTCGGTTGTTTCCATTGGAATTCTAATTCATTTAATGGCCTTATTAGTCGACGAATTTGTAGGACTTTATGCTTCGTCAAAAAAGGGCATGAGAGCTTCTTTTTTCTGTATAACAGGATTATTAGTTACTCGTTGGAGTTATTCGGGACATTTACCATTAAGTGACTTATATGAATCATTAATCTTTCTTTCATGGGGTTTTGCAATTATTCATATGGTTCCATATTTGAAAAAAAAAAAAAATTATTTAAACATAATAATTGACCCAAGTATTTTTTTTACCCAAGCGTTTGCTACTTCGGGTTTTTTAACTAACCTGCATCGATCTGAAGTCTTAGTACCTGCTCTCCAATCCCGGTGGTTAATGATGCACGTAAGTATGATGGTATTTGGCTATGCAGCTCTTTTATGTGGATCATTATTATCAGTAGCCCTTCTAGTAATTACATTTTACAAAATCATAAGAACTTTGGATAGTGCTAAAAGTAATAATTTATTATCTAGTTCATTTTCCTTTGGTAAGAGCCAATACATGACGAAAAAAAATAATGTTTTTAAAAATACTTCCTTTCTTTCTTCTAGAAATTATTACAGGTCTCAATTGATTCAACAATTAGATCAGTGGAGTTATCGTATTATTAGTATAGGGTTCATTTTTTTGACCATAGGTATTCTTTCGGGAGCGGTCTGGGCTAATGAAGCCTGGGGATCATATTGGAATTGGGACCCAAAAGAAACTTGGGCTTTTATTACTTGGGCCATATTCTTGATTTATTTCCATATTCGAACAAATAAAAATTCTGATGAGGGTTTAAATTCTGCAATTGTTGCTTCTATGGGCTTTCTTATAATTTGGATCTGCTATTTTGGAGTTAATCTATTAGGACTTGGACTACATAGTTATGGTTCATTTACATTAACATCAAATTGATGAAGGGATCTGTTGCATATAACTATAGGACAACATATACAAGGGGGACAACATATACAAGAAGTTTTAGGTAATTCTTTGAGAACTTTTTGAATCACTACATTACTTGATTCAAAAAATTCTCAAAAGGGGGCAAAGGCATAAAGGTGTGTAGAATTGATTTTTTTTTAACTTAAATTTAAATGAAAAGGAAAAAAAAAGAGATTTTTTTTATTGTTAAAGTTTTCATTTTTAAAAAAGAATAGGATTCCTTTTTCATTTTCTGTTTTATTTCGAAAAACTACCTATAAAAAAACGGAAATAGAATAGCCTCAACCTTGTCAACTGATAATGAGAAAACGCAATCCGGATAAATACCAATACCTATTACAGGAAGAAGGATAGCGATCGAAACAAATAACTCTCGTGGTCCAGAATCAAAAAAATAAGAATTTTGGGCATTAAACAGCTTGTATCCATAGAACATCTGGCGTAACATAGATAATAAATAAATAGGAGTTAGGACGATTCCAACCGCCAGTACAAAAGTAATTAGTATTTTTGGCATTAAAAGATATTTTTGGTCAGTAATTATTCCAAAAAATACTATCAATTCAGCAAAAAAACCGCTCATGCCCGGTAATGCAAGAGACGCTAGCGATAAGATACTGAATAACGTGAATATTTTTGGCATTGGGGCAGCCATTCCGCCCATTTCGTCGAGATAAAGAAGACGTATTCTATCATAACTCGTTCCCGCCAAGAAAAAAAGTGCAGCGCCAATAAATCCATGTGATATTATTTGTAAAATGACTCCATTGAGTCCCATCTCGCTTAGAGAGCAAATTCCGATAATTATGAAACCCATATGAGATACAGACGAATAGGCGATTCTTTTTTTTAAATTTCGCTGACCAAGAGATGTTAAAGCTGCATAGATTATTTGTATTGCGCCCACTATTATCAACCAGGGCGAAAATATCGAATGAGCATGGGGTAGTAATTCCATATTGATTCGAACCAACCCGTATGCTCCCATTTTTAATAAGATTCCGGCTAGAAGCATACAAGTACTGTAATGTGCTTCTCCGTGGGTGTCTGGTAACCATGTATGTAAGGGTATAATCGGTGACTTGACAGCAAACGCAATAAGAAATCCAATATAGAATATTATTTCCAGAGCCATGGGATATGATTGATTGGCTAATGTTTCAAAATTAAATGTTGGTTCCTTGGTACCGTATAAAGCGATACCTAAAGCCCCCATTAATAAAAAAACAGAACTTCCCGCAGTATACAAAATAAACTTTGTAGCTGAATAGAGACGTTTCTTTCCTCCCCACATGGCTACAAGCAGATAAACGGGAATTAATTCTAATTCCCACATGATGAAAAAAAGTAAAAGATCTTGAGAAGAAAATAATCCTATTTGACCACTATACATTGCTAACATTAAAAAATGGAATAATCGGGAATCCCGAGTAACTGGCCGAGCCGCTAAAATAGCTAAAGTAGTGATAAACCCTGTCAGTAAAATAGGTCCGAGAGAAAGTCCATCTATTCCCAATCTCCAGTAAAAATCAAAAAAATGGATCCATTTATAATCTTCTATTAATTGGGTTAATGGATCGTCCAATTCAAAATAATAAGAGAATGTATAAGTCATTAAAAGTAATTCTACTATACATATAAAAATAGTATACCACCTAATTACCTTATTTCCTCTATGTGGGAGAAAAAAAATTAAGGAACCTGCGGATATTGGTAAAACTACAAACATTGTTAACCAAGGAAAAGACTTCGTGGTAAAAACAAGATAACTTGGACCAGAAAAACCCTTAATCAAAAAAAGAGAATTTTTTTGATTAAGGGTTTTTGTCGGTAAACAAAAAATCAAATGTATTCAAGTGGTATTTTCTGGAAAGTATCAATAAGCTAGACCCATGCTTCTAGTTGTTTCATGCCATAAATAAACTCGAACACTTAAAAAATCTGTTGGACAGGCGGATTCACATCTCTTACAGCCAACACAATCTTCTGTTCTTGGAGCAGAGGCAATTTGCTTAGCCTTACACCCGTCCCAAGGTATCATTTCTAATACATCTGTGGGGCAGGCGCGGACACATTGAGTACAACCTATACATGTATCATAAATCTTTACTGAATGTGACATTGGATTTAGAATTTTTTTTTTTTTTTAACTTTATACTTTTTCGATCTAGTAAATTTCTACAATGAATCATATATGTGAATACCAGATGAATCAATGATTTACCAGACTTGTGCTATTCAATTCCGGATCGACTCGGGAGATATAACCAAGATGCTTTAATTTAATTTATTCGTTTTTCGCAAACATGATCTGATTGGTTCCGTATCCGTATCATATATACCAATTCAATTTGATTCATAGAAAGGTTCTATTTATATATATTATATATATAAATATTATATATATAAATATTATTTATATGTATTTATATAGAAATTTCTATTTTCTATTCTATTTTATATGATTAATACTACTTATTCAACAAATTGGATTGATTGATACGAGTTGATTTTCTATTACGATAAATTGACGAAACAATAGCCAATCCAATAGCGGCTTCAGCGGCCGCGATAGCTATAATAAAAATTGAGAAAATATTTCCTTTTAATTGGCGACTATCAAAAAAATCAGAAAATGTTACAAAATTTATATTAACCGCATTCAGTATAAGTTCAAGACACATAAGAGCTCGAACCATATTTCGACTCGTAATCAATCCATAAATACCGATAGAAAATAAATAGACACTCAAAACAAGTACATATTCCCGCATCATCGGTCAACTCCTTATCAATTTCGATTTATTACCAATCTATTTATTTCTTGTGTACTTGGTTTATGAAATTCTTATTCTAGTCAATCCAATATGTTGATATTGAATTCTTATTCATATTGAAATAAATCGAATAAACAAATCTCTACCTGAATAATCCTCAAATTCAAATAGAATTAAAGTCAAATGAATGTAATAAGATCGAGCAACAAACAAGTTGAATTTGGATTTCAATTGCTAATTCCAAAGATTTATTATTGATGAGCCACAGCAATAGCACCTATCAAAGCAACTAAAAGAATTATTGAAATGAATTCAAATGGAAGGAAAAAATCGGTTGATAAATGAATTCCAATTTGTTGACTATTACTTATCCAATCCTGCTCTATAATCTGGTTTTTTCTTGTAGTCCAAATAACCCCGTACCATGACGTATCTGGAATAATAGTAATTAGTGAAACAAAAATACTTGTACAAATTAAGGAAGTAAACCCATTCCCAACGGTCAAAATATTAAAATCTTTGTAATATTCTGAAGTATTCATGAACATCACAGCAAATAGAATTAAAACGTTTATAGCTCCCACATAAATAAGTAGCTGCGCGGCAGCTACAAAATGAGAATTTGATAAAATATAGAATAAGGATATACAAACGAGAACCAATCCCAACGAAAAGGCAGAATAAATTGGGTTGGTAAGTAATACCACTCCTAGACTTCCTAATATAAGACCTAATCCCAGAAAAACTAAAAGAAAATCATGTATTGGTCCAGGCAAATCCATTGTACGTAAAATAAAAGATAAAAAATAAAATTGTTTTTTCATGACCTTATTGACCTCACCGGGAAAAGCCCTTTTTTAGATTTATTTAGAATAGGGTGATAATTGAATTGAACCCTAAGGGTTGGAAATTATTGTAGGTACAACTATTAAACTTATCTTATTCTTTCTCAAAAAGGGTAATGATTAGAAATTATTCTATATAAATAGATATAAATAGAAATGAAAAATAGAAATTTTGAAATAACTATGGATAGAACTCGGGGTATATTACTAGATTTTCAATCCAAATTAAGCCATGCTGCGGTTCTCACCAACCAATCAAATAACTGATTGAGTTTTGTAGTTATTGAATACACAAAATGAAAAAATCATTCCCCCCCTTTTCGGTCAAAATGGAATCTTAGTTTATGAATTGGAAACTGTTCTTTAATTAATCTTTAATCAAAGGAGATTTCGCGTTTTGTTTTGATGAGATGAATTCAAAATTGTTCGAATTGTATAATCGTCAATTATTGACATTGGTAAACGCCCTAAAGCAATTTGATTATAATTCAATTCGTGACGATCATAAGTAGAAAGTTCATATTCTTCAGTCATTGATAAACAATTTGTTGGGCAATACTCAACACAGTTACCACAAAATATACAGATTCCAAAATCAATACTATAATTAAGCAATCGCTTCTTTCGAATATCGGTTTCCAATTTCCAATCAATAAGAGGTAGATCAATAGGACATACGCGAACACATACTTCACAAGCAATACATTTATCAAATTCAAAATGGATTCGACCACGAAAACGTTCAGATGTGATTAATTTTTCATAAGGATATTGAATAGTTACGGGCAAACGATTTATGTGGGATAAGGTAATCATGAAACTTTGGCCAATGTACCTAGCGGCTCGTATGGTTTGTTGACCATAATTCATGAACCCAGTTATTAGGGAGAACATATAGTGAATATCTATGAATAATCTTATGTTTATTTATTTCTCTTGTTTTGTTTGAGACAAGACAGAATATAGAAAAGCATTTCTTTATAGTGAAAGGAGTTGGGAAGAAGTTGTTAATAATAAATTTCCGAGAGAAATAGGTAAAAGAAATTTCCAACCAAGATTTAATAATTGGTCCATTCTTAGTCGAGGCAAAGTCCATCTTGTTGTGATCGAAATGAACAAGAACAAATAAGTTTTAACCAATGTAATAAAGATACCAATTGTTACCCCGAGGACTCCACCGACGTTATTTATTTCAAAAAAGTCTGGAAGGGAAATGGCGGGAATAGACATATTCCAACCTCCAAAGTAAAGAACTGTTACAAATAATGACGAAACTAATAAGTTTAGATAGGAAGCAATATAAAATAAACCAAATTTGATACCCGAATATTCGGTTTGATACCCTGCTACTAATTCTTCTTCTGCTTCTGGTAAATCAAAGGGTAATCTTTCACATTCTGCCAGGGACGAAATTAAAAAAATGATAAACCCTATAGGTTGGCGCCACAAGTTCCATCCCCACAAACCATATTTTGATTGCGCCTCAACTATATCAACTGTACTTGAACTGTTAGATAATCATAGTCGATGATAACATCACTGTTCCGATCGCTATTACAGAACCGTACATGAGATTCTCACCTCATACGGCTCCTCTAAGGCCATAAATAAATCTAAGGACCGGGTCGTATTATTTATTTTAATACATATATTTATCGGATTTAGCAGATAAATACGATAAAAATGGACCGAACGTTCCCTAATTCGACCAATGCAATTCTATCTGTTATAATACTAAAAATAAAAAAGTACTTCTGAATTGATCTCATCCTTTAAGAATTGAAATTTTTCTTTTTTGGGTAATAACTTATACTTCAATAAAATATTCAATAAAATATTCCTTGTAGAAATAGCAATAGCTATTTCACCCTATCTTTTTTCTTTTTTGATTACGAAAACGAATTAGACATTTCCTTAGTTTATGCATTATGATACGAATTTGATTTCCATAAACATAAATATGGATATAGGAAAAATCAAATAAATAAAAAGGAAAAAGGATCTCTTTTTTCTATTGTAAACGTATTATATTCTTTGTTTCGCTCCTATTCTTCTTTCTGAAAAAGGGGAAGGGGTCAAAAAATGAAAATAATAATAAAAAAAAAAGAAAGCAAAGGATTATTTCGTTCCTGATAGTCATTTCTTTAATCAGTGGGCGGGAGGATACTCTGAATCGGAATTATGTTATGGGGAGTACTGCCCGATCATTTCTACGAATTAAAAGCCCCAATTAATATTCTTTTTATATTATTATGTTGAAATATCTTTGTCAAAATATCTTTCTATTCTTTTTTTATAATTTTGAAAATCTCTATTACCAATCCTTTGTGTATCTTGGTGTTCCTAACCATCCACTTATTTTTGCTCAATTACTCGCTAGTTAGCATTATGGTAATACAGATAAATGATAGTGAAAACTCAATAAAGTTGATCTTGAGCCCGCTTCAAGCCAGGATGAATAATCAACCAATCTTGGGGCAACCGCTTTCGTCTTATTATGTTTAGTTTAGTTCTGCTTTATTCTTGTACATAGGAAATGAGTCTCCATTTTTTACGCCAAAAGTTCAAGCTGTTTTATTTCACTCATATAACTATCCAATTTCGTTCATGAACCAAAAAAAGGAAATATAGTCAATTCATTTCATTTTGCCTTTTTCTGTTCTTAAATTTTCTTACAAAAAAGTTTATCTTTCAACGAATCGCACGTAGAGATATGGATAATACACAGAGAGTTAAGGGTATTTCATAACTAATAGATTGAGCAGTAGCTCGAAGACCACCTACAAAAGAATATTTATTATTTGATCCATAACCTGACATAAGAAGACCGATGGGAACAATGCTTGAAATGGCAATCCATAAAAAAACACCAATTTTTAGATCAGCTAAAACAAAATGATATCCAAAAGGAATTACTGCATAGCTTAATAAAGTTGATATGACTGCTATAGACGGCCCGATACTGAATAACCGAGTATCCCCCCTTGAGGGAAAAAGATTCTCTTTGAAAAGTAATTTTGTTCCATCGGCTAACGCTTGAAGAACTCCAAAAGGACCGGCATATTCAGGTCCAATACGTTGTTGTATTCCTGCAGATATTTCTCTTTCTAACCACACAATTACTAGTATGCCTAGTGTGATTACCAGTACAAGAGTCAAAATAGGAACAAGCATCCATATAATTTCATAGATCTCGTTGATGGAGTCTAATCTGGAAAAAGAGTTGATAGCTTGTACTTCTCTCGTATTAATGACTTCCGGTGTATCAATTATCATTTCAACGATCAACTTCTCCCATAATGATATCTATACTACCTAGTATTGTCATAATATCAGCCAATTTCATTCTTTTAACTAGTTGAGGGAGAATTTGCAAATTGATAAAACCCGGTGGGCGAATTTTCCATCTCCACGGAAAACTGCTCTGATCCCCGATCAGAAAAATGCCCAATTCTCCCTTTGGGGCTTCGACTCTTACATAAAGTTCTTGTTTCGGCAATTCAAAAGTAGGAGAAGTTTTTTTACTAATGAATCGATATTCAAAATCATTCCATTCTGTACCCTTTTCGCTATCAAAACATCTAACTTCTAGATTTTCGTAGGGTCCCCCTGGAATTCCTTCCAAAGCCTGTTGAATAATTTTTATGGATTCTGTCATTTCACCAATTCGGACTAAATAACGAGCCAGCGAATCTCCTTCCTTTTGCCACTGGACTTCCCAATCAAATTCTTCGTAAGACTCATAATGATCAACCTTACGGAGATCCCATTGTATTCCAGAAGCTCGTAGCATTGGTCCTGATAAACCCCAATTGATTGCTTCCTCTGCAGCAACAATACCTATTCCCTCAACTCGTTCTAAAAAAATAGGATTTCGCGTAATAAGTTTTTGATATTCAGCAACTTTTTGTAAAAAATAATCGCAAAAATCCAAACATTTATCTATCCATCCGTGAGGTAAATCAGCCCCTACCCCCCCGATACGAAAATAATTATGCATCATTCTCATCCCAGTGGCAGCTTCGAATAAATCATATACTAATTCTCTTTCTCTAAAAATATAGAAGAACGGAGTTTGTGCACCGATATCCGCCATAAAAGGTCCAAGCCATAATAGATGAGAAGCTATACGACTCAACTCCAACATAATTACTCTGATATAGCTAGCTCTTTTAGGTACCTGAATATTTCCTAAATGCTCTGGACCATTTATTGTTATTGCTTCTGTGAACATAGTAGCTAAATAATCCCAACGTGTTACATAAGGCAAATACTGTATAATTGTTCGGTTTTCCGCAATTTTTTCCATTCCTCTGTGTAAATAACCTAATATTGGCTCACAGTCAATAACATTTTCACCGTCTAGAGTAAGGATAAGTCGAAGAACACCATGCATTGATGGGTGGTGGGGACCCATGTTGACTATCATAAGATCTTTTCTTGTAGTTGGTACATTCATAGAGGTTTCCTCGATTCATTCTTCCATGAATTAATGAAAACGAAAAAAAAGTTCATCAAAATCCAAGATCTAATAAATCAAATAATTAAATAAAAAAAAATTAACTAGTTTTTAGTTTTTGATTCCCGAATATCCAACCGATTAATTAATTCTTTGTAACGTACTCTATTCTTCTTTGCAAAATAAGATAGCAGTTGTTGTCGTTTTCCTAGAATTTTTCGTAAACCCCTCTGAGATAAATAGTCTTTTCTATGCAATTCCAAATGTGAGGTAAGTCTTTGTATCTTATTAGTGAAACTTAGTATTTGAAATTCAATAGATCCTTTGTTTTCTTCTTTTAATTCTTGTGAAATAACTGGGATGAATGAATTTTTTACCATAAAATGAAAGCCCCTCTTTTATTAAATATTAAATGAAGATATTTTTCTTGATCAGTAATAATAAAAAGAATGGAAAATGTAATTAAAATGGAATATAGAATATATTAATAAATGGAATATAGAATAGGAATATAGAATATATTAATAGCTAAATAATATAATAATTTCAGTGTATTTAAATTTTATATACACAATAATCTTTACTTCATTAGTAATTCCTGCTTTTGTTAAATCAAATTTATTATTAATAAATCCAATTTTCTTTTATTCGACTAGAGAGAAAAAAAGATAGTATATTTCTTTTCTTACAAAAGCGAAAAATTTATACCTAAATAAAAATGAATTAATGAATTTTAAAATCGACTTGATACGTACATATATCAGACCAGAATAGGGAATGTAAAAAATACATGTGTCCACTTCTCTCTTTTCTTATATTAGATCAGAACGTTATGATATATACATCAAAAATGCACCCTTACCGAATTTTTAATTGTGGATATATATGTATCCTTACCATACCGAATCGGCTGGCGTTGTTAGTATCAAACCAATATCGATTCATACAAGCTAAATCTTCTAATCGATAATTGGGCCAAAGAAAAAGTTTTAATTTACTTAGTAGGCTATTTTTATATCTATCACAATCTTTGCTTTTATCAAACCCGTAGCTACGGTGTTTTATGTTATTATCATTCAAAATGTATCTGTTTATATGAATATTATTTCTATTTTTTGGTTGTGAAGTGAAAGAAATTAGAATTCTTAATTCTCTACGCCGTTTCGGCGATAAAATGTTTTCAGGAACAAGTAAATCATAATTATTTTTGTCTCTATTTCGAATTCGATTTTGATGTCTTTCAATAAATTTGGTAGAATTCTTTTTATCAGCATAGCTCCTTTCCCTGTATTTTTGCTTAATTTGTTCTTTGCTCTTATGAACCAATAAAATACCCAGAATTTGGTACATAATAAATTGTCCATCATTTTTTACCGACAAACGCAACGGTTCGATAATCAATAGTCCTTTTTTCATCAATTCGGTCAGCGTTAAATCCTTCTGAATCATCAGAATATCCAGACTTATTTCTTCCCTTTTAATAGAGGATATAATAATTTCTCGTGGATTTGTCAGTCTAAGCAGGAGACAATATACTTTGATATTATTGATTATTTTTTGATTTAAAGAATCATCCCATCTTAATTGAAAACATAAATACCTTTTTAGGAAGAAATCGAGCTCCGCTTCCGTATTACTTTTGTATTGTTTTTTCTTTATACGTTTTTTCCTGTCCGATTCCACATAATCTTCTTCAATATCTTTTTCTTGATTGGCGAAAACTGATCGAAGATCCGCTCGGTCCTCCGATTCGTTTTCCTCATGCGTTCTATTTTCAAATTGAATAGATTTTTTTTCAAGAGATATAAAAAGATTGCCATTTTTCTTGTTGTTGATTTTTTTATTTTCACTAATATTGTCATTTCTATTAAAATTGAAAAGAAGTAATTGGATTGGTATTGCCCAGGGTTTTATCTTATATATTTTGTACAATATGACAAATTTTTGAAAGAACCAAAGTTCTAAATTGGATATAGGATCGTTTAATATTTCGTCATTCATTCCCATCCAATCAAAAAGATTTTTTTTTTTTTTAGATGAATTAGTTTCTTGATCTTTGCGAAACCTACGAAAAAAATGATTTTTCTTATCAATTTTATCGGTCATTTTATATTTATTAGGATCCGTTTTATTATTTTTTTTATGTTTGGTTCCAGTATCGATCCAGTACGCAATATGGACTTTCTTTCTAAGACAAAAATTAAGAATTCTCCAATCAAAATATTTTCTAGCTGGGGTTTTCTCCATATCGATAATATCATCCTCTGTTAGATAATTATTGATAAGAATACTACCTAACATATCCAAAAATTTGCTTGTATTTGGGCTGTAATTATAAGAAATCTTTTTATTTCCTTTTAATAGGGATCTATAAATATATGAGTCTTTCTGATCATGATGATTAATATATTTATATGATAAAAGATTATATCGAAAGTTTTTTTTCAAATTCTCTTTTTCTTTTTGCTTTGCTAATAGGTCTGCTTCAAAATTATTTTGTTTTTTGTACTGAATTAATGATTTGAATTGGTCTTTTTCATATAAATTCCATTTTGGTAAAGATTTTTTTTGAAACATACAGCCTTGATTAATTTGAGTTTGCCATATTAATCTATACCATCTAATCTGATAAAAATTGTATTTATATTGATAAGGACTCCTTAACCATTTTTTCCATTGACTCATTGCAGAATTTAGAAAAATTTTCTTTTTTAATTCGGGATGAAATAGCCCTTGGTCCCAAAAATAATCTTTTATTTCAGTCTTAAGAAATAGGGATGTTCCGTGATATTGAAGGACAGATTTTAACTTATATAAATTAATAATTTGGATTTGTGATAATTTATAAAATACATATGCTTGTGACAAGGAGGATCTGTCAGAAGAAATTTTTGAATTGTTTTTATTATTATTATTTATAAGACTAATATTCCTTTTATTATGTGACTTTTTTATAATCGAAATAAAGTGAATTCGATTTCGATTTGTTTTATCAATTCTTTTATGATTTTCTTTGTTATTGTAAATGTATTTAGGAATAATTTTCCTTGTTGATTGAAGAAAAAGTTGTGCATTGATTCTCGGAATATTAATGATAACTATAAAGATATCTATGTATAGTCTTTCAATCAAAATTCTTATAAAAAAATAGGATTTACGAATCAAGCGAGCATTTCTTTTTTTTAAAATTTGTAAATTTTTTTTTGACGATTGTAATCTTTTAGCATTATAGTTTATTTTGTTAGGGCGAATATTTATTTCGGAGCTTATAATTTTTTTTGTCTTTTCTTTTGTAATTTTGTCTATTTGATTTAAGATTGCGTTTGTTCTAGCCGTCATATCTTTCATTTTTTTTTCTGTCAGTGAATAATTTGTCCAATCTATAAATTTAATTTTTGGAGACGATTTTTGAATTGTCCGATTATTGATTATCGACTCCGTTTCTTTTTTAGTTTCATTTAATTCATAGACTTCTCTAAACCAAAATAAGAAAATTAGGTTTCTTTTTGATTTAAAAAATTTGTTTATTATTTCTTTTAGAAATAGAAGGTTTTGGATGAACCAAGTTTTTTTTTCTTTGGATAAATTGAGAAAAACTTTCCTTTTTTCGTTTAAAGTTTTTATAACTAAAAAAAAATTCTTTTTCAACTTTCTAATTTTTTTTTCGAGTTTTTTAAAAATCGGGTCAAAAAGGGAAAATCGTTTTCGAGGAGAACCGAAGGGCCGTTCGGCTTCCATTCCCCAAACTGTTAAAAAACAAAAATCGTTTTTTTGATTTTTCCTTTTCCTTACATCGTTAAGAATATGAGAGGATTTTGACTTCGATCTGTGCCAAGGTTTTAAACGAAAAGGAAATAGGATTTTTATTTGAATACCGTCTGTTAACCAGTTTTTCGGGAATTCTTTTTCTGATAATTGAACTCCATTATAGGTGCATTTAACATGCATTTCTCTATTCCAATCCGTTAAATCCTCGGACCATTCAGGAATTTGAAAAAATAGCATACGAATCATATTTTTAGCTATTATTAATGAAGGTAATAGAATATATTTTCGAAGAAGTGATTGAGTTACTAAAACACAACCTCTTATTACTTGAGCGAACACAATGCTATCCCAAGCTTCAGCTATTTCTATTTGGGTTTTTTCTTCTCTTTTGTCTTCGTCTCTTTTGTCCTTTTCTTTTTTCTCATTTTTGTTTGTTTTTTCCCCGTTATAAGTAGAATCGGAAATCGTGAATTCTTTGTTTTTACACATCCAATTTCGAAATATTATTTTCATCAGTTCAGAAATATCAAAAGAAAAAAAAAGAGAATTGTCCAGCCTGTCCAAAAAAAGAGGAGAATGCATATTTGCTTGAAACAGTTTCCAAATAACTGTTTTACGTCGTTGGTTTCGCATTGAACCCTTTATTATGTTTCGACGAAAGTCCGATTGTTGTGAATAACGTATTAAAGCCACTTCGTCCGCTTGATCAGGATTAGTTCTGTCTTTGGTATTATTATCACTATCTGCATTTTGTTGATTATCAGTAAAGATTACTACACGTTTGGCTTTTCGTGAACGAATCCCATGATCTTCTCCTACGCTCTCTTCATTTTCTCCTTCTTGTTGTTCTAAATCGTCGATTAATTTGTACGACCATCGAGGAACTTGTTTACTTATTTCTTTTATTCCATTCGATTTTTTTATAATTGTTTTATTGTTAGGATCCGTTATAACTCCATTGAATACAAATTTGAAATTTTTTATTTGATTTTCTAAATTCATTTCGTCTTCTTTAGAAAATAATGAAAGTTCCTTAAAATTAAAACTTGATTTTACTGAAAATTCATTAATTAAGTTCAAAAAATAGACAATTTCTCTTGAAAATGATTTTCTATCAAATGGATTAATTTTTTGTTCAAATTCTTGATAATTATCAAGATAATTAGTATTAAGAAGAATAATATAGATTTTATTTATCCAAACCTCATCTATGTAATTCTTTATGGAATTTTCATTTATGGTTAAGGTTGAAGGTGAAAAAAAAAATTGTATTCTCCCGCGGCTAGACCTGTTCACTAATGGATCATATATTTTAGGTAAATATTCCTTTTTGGTTTCATTATTACAT